CCGCCAAGAATGTAATAGGGTGTCTCTCGATTGTTTCACAGAAACAGAGACAGTAAGGCTTAGATGTGAGATAGAGGTATGTGATAGATAGTTATCGATCTTGATGGTATATTTTTCGGCCTTTTGCTTATGAAAGGCAACAAACAATAGGTCTTACTATTCCTACATATTCCATTAGTAAGATTCCCTTGAAACTTCCAAGGGGGTAACTGTGTATCTTGCTTGTGATTAATGCTTCCCAATTCTACCAGAAATCATATAGGAACTTGTTACGAGTGTATTCATTGGATTGGTTCATCAATAGCATTAGGTCAGAATCCCATTTTGACTCTGCACCATTGATTCCACTATTATTAATGATAAATAATGGAATAATTCCTTCATATTCATAGAGATAGGGGACATAATTCACATGGATATAGTAAGTCTCGCTTGGGCTGCTTTAATGGTAGTCTTTACATTTTCCCTTTCACTCGTAGTATGGGGAAGAAGTGGACTCTAGGGGTACTACTAATTGATAATTGAGTTGAGTAATCGAATTGTATCAATTGTTTAATAGATCATTCTGCGAAGCTAAAAAAAAATATACCCATTTCAAAAATTCTACCAGAATCCAGTAATATATGAATAAGAACCCTTCGATCAAACAAAGATTTCAATGATTTGATTCCCATGTTCGTATTTCCAAACTGAACACACATGATAGGAAATGGAAATTTTTTCCAACCGAATTCTTCCTAAATATTCTATTTCGATGAACCGGCCCTTACCAGAATTATGGATATTACAATGAGGAGCAACCAACCCCTATTTTTTTTTTCCTTTTATATAATTTATATAATATATGCCCATACTATTCTTCCTACATTGATTGTTTCGATAGATCTCGGGATCCATATTGAAAATAATCAGAAACTTAGGAATTAGAAGAGTTGACGTTCGATTATTTCAGATTGATCGGAATCAATACAAATGGATGTAGCGAAGAAATAGAATTGGAGTGCTATTTACATGTAGACATATGTAGATACATATTATAGATTGATCCATATCAAGCACATATCTTTATACAACTTTATACAATACAATAATAGATAGTGTGGTAGAAAGGTTCATATAGTTCTTTCTACCATACTATCTCATATACTGCTGACTCCAATCCACTCATTTCATTTAAGACTTGGGATTTGAATTCCTTTCATTTCTTCAATCATTGATAAGAACTAATAAGTCAAGTTTCATTCAAATTAATCATTTTGACTGACTGTTTTTACGTAGATGATAAGTAAAAAAGCAGTAGGAACTAGAATGAACAGCGCAGTAGCAATAAATGCGAGAATATTGACTTCCATAATCTCATCGTTTTTTTTTTTGCTTTGCAATAACTCGGGATCTAATCCCATAGAGATAATAAGTCTTTCTCCTGAAAATTCCATGGGATGGATTGCATCCTGATGATACTGAATCGGATCAATATCATGAATAACAATATCTGATCTATCAAATCGGATTCATCGTCGAGAATTGAATAGTATAACATAGGAAGATCCTTTATCCATACCGAATCCAAAATGGGATTCCTGATTCAATCAAGAATCCCATTGAATTTCTCATTTCCACTCTTTCTTTTCTATAACCTACCGTCTTCCTTATACAATCATCTGATGAGGTATTATCTAACCGGTGTTCCATTGGTCACAGACCCAAACAGTAGGAGTGAAATGGAAAAAAGGATGAGTTAAGTTCTAAGCGAAGTTTTTGTGATGATCTAATCTTCTTGGGAGACAGAGAAGTGTGATAAAAATGGGTCCCGGTATAAAAAAAAGATCGAATATTCCGATAAATTCACTATTTTATTTATTGATTTTGTTCTTTCTTCGATGGGGTAAAATAGGAAGAAAAAAATCTATTCATTCCTTCCCTCCCTAGAACAAGACAAGAGAGGCGGATCTTTGTTTGATCTTTTATTATATTAGTATCCTCTTTCCTTGGATTGAGGACTGAGACACATACATCAAAAAGAAAGTATGCAATTCAAATGAGATAGAGAAATTGTTTTCAATTCGTAATTGAGGTTACACAAAATCGGAGTTAGAAAAGGGGGTAGGTTTCATCTGAAAAGTACTCTGTCGCTGTCGGGGTAACTATATTCTATATTAAGTTAATTGTGTATCGTACAATAAACGAATACAATTTGTATATGTGTTCCCAGAAAACATATGGGTACTCTATTTCATTCCATTGATCAGGAGCAATCGAAAAAGCCAGACCAGTACAGTCTCTCTTGGAATCCTAAATATGGTGATACCACCGATCAATTCAATCTACATATGTCTCTCTCCCATCAATCGGTACTAGTTGAAGTAATTGAAATTACCGTATTTGTTCGATGAGAAATGCGAAACGAAAAACGAAAGAAATAAGGTCCACCGCTGAGAATTCAATTCTGCCCCTTGCCCCCCCTTCACAGAAAATGGAGAGATGAATTGATGGATTCATCGGATTCTAGGTCGGGACTGACGGGACTCGAACCCGCAGCTTCCGCCTTGACAGGGCGGTGCTCTGACCGATTGAACTACAATCCCAGGGAAATGAGTTATACAGCATACATATTCTTATAATTTCTTTAGATTTATAATTGCCGTGTTTTACCAGAAACACGAGTGATTGATATTCACATGGATATGAACTATAGTGAGAGTGACACGGATTACTAGTAATCCTGTGGTTATTGCCACATCGATTGATAAGATAATCAATCTTTCAATGAAAAAAAAAAGGACTCTTTTTTTCTTTACTCCTTCTTCTATTTAAAGATTATTAATCTAGATCGTTAGAAAGATCAGAACGCGTGGGAACAAATGAACAAAGAAATAGGGATATAGCAGAAAAAATGGACTATTTATTCCTCTATATCAGGCATTTCTGGAGGACAAATTGGTTATATCATCCCCATGGATCGGCGAATTATTGGGCCGAGCTGGATTTGAACCAGCGTAGACATATCGCCAACGAATTTACAGTCCGTCCCCATTAACCGCTCGGGCATCGACCCAGGAAGAATCAATTCTAGGCTTATTGATAATCCATGATCAACTTCCTTTCGTAATACCCTACCCCCAGGGGAAGTCGAATCCCCGCTGCCTCCTTGAAAGAGAGATGTCCTGAACCGCTAGACGATAGGGGCATACCTGCCCGATCGCCATCATATTATGCTCATAGTATGAGCAGTTTTTTGGAATTGTCAATAGAATATAATGGAATGGCATGACTAGATCCGAAGAATCTTTCTTGCTTCCACAATTACATAGAATTTTTTGATTGTTCATTCATGAACCATCATATATATATGACGAAGTATAGGATCCCCTCAGCGGGGATTTGTCCGACAAAAAAAAAGTCAAACCCCCTTTCTTCAATTTTCACTCATTGATTCGCTCATCGTTAAGACGAGATATGCCTCACTAACACTAAGCCAGGAAATTCAGAAATGATAGAATTTTTTTTTTTGATTGATTCAAAAAGGTGATGTAGAACTCGTAAATCTGGGAAGGGATTGACAAGTAATCGAAAAGATTCTTTTTTTTTATAAGAATTCAGTTCAGGGTACGAGTCGAATCCTTCATCACATGATTCGATGAAATATTTTGGATCTATGTCGGATTGGTACATGTATCAATCAAGTGAATCTCGCCTCGATGGGTCAATAAAAGCAAAGCAATTAGGAGCGAAACAATTCATTGCATTGATATTTCTCAAATATAAATAATCATTTGATTTGACCCTAGAACTTCCTAGGTAAATCAAATGGCTTGTTCTTGAATGAGCCCCCTATGCATACATGTATATATGTACATATAGTCTATACATAGATACATGCAGTAGACTCATAGTGGTTAGTGGCCTCTTCATGAATTGAAGAAAATGGCCCTTTTAACTCAGTGGTAGAGTAACGCCATGGTAAGGCGTAAGTCATCGGTTCAAATCCGATAAAGGGCTTTTTCCACGAAGCTCCCGCCTTAGTCTTCATTTTTCATCGGAGAATAGAGATATTATTGATATTTGTAATAAAAAAAAAGGTAAACGGACCGCATAATGAGTTATCATTCTAATGAGTTATAGGTATAAAGTTAAACATTTGTTCATTATGATAATAAGGAATCCCACTTATTAGGAGGACTACTATGTCACTACAGGCTATACTCCTCCTCATGTTTCATTATTTATATTTTTGGTCCCGGGACATGGATATTCGAGATAATACCCAATCTCAATTATGAATCGACAAACCCAAGTTTTACTACTTCTCCATTGTTCCAATTAAATCCATCGGAAAGATTAGAAATCAAGAAAATAAAAAGTAAGTGGACCTGACCCATTGAATCATGACTATATCAGCTATTCTGATATTCAAATTGGATAGAGATAAAATTGTAGAAGCGGACCCTTTTTTTGATTTCCTTGGACCACGCAAGAATTTGTCGATATTTCCGATTGAATCTTCTTGTTCCTGGATGCTCCATAGGAATAAATCGCTATTCCCTTCCTCCACAGAGAAACCATTTATTCCGAGTCACAAGAGCAATATATTTTTCAATATCTTTCTTTGATTCCAGAAAAAGATCAGTTTATATCTATATAGGATTTCGATATAGATATCAGATCATGGCTTCATGTACCAAATATTTCCATATTGATGCATCAGAAATTTTTGTTCCGCCAATGCAATGGAGAGCGAATGCGAGAAAGGGACTTTCATTTAAGTCTCCTATTATTTAATATTTAATTTAGCGACATGGACAAAAAAATAGGGAATTTTCCTTTTTTTTCTGCCGGATAAAGGTAAAGTAAAGAGGGAAATATTCGAAGTTTCTTTTTTTTTGGTTCGACCCGTGAAAAGATATACTCTGGAATTTTCGATTCATTCGAAAGAAATATAATAAAGAAGACAATAACAAACAAAAAATAATCCAAAAAAAAAGGAAAGAGTAATAAATTAT